AAATGTTTCAAGCAAACGTGCATTCCCCACTTTTTTTGGACAGAATAGACAAAACGTTTTTTTTTTCTTTTGATATTTCCGGAATGATGAACCTAATTTTTAGGAATTGGGTGGGGAAAGGTCCGGAATTAAAAACTTCGGATTCTGAGGAAAAAGAGGCAAAAGAAAAGGAAAAAACAAAGGAAGAGAAAAAGGAAGAGAATGAACGGATAGCAATAGCAGAAAATTGGGATACTATTATATTTGCTCAAGCAATAAGAGGTTCTATGTTAGTAACACAATCGATTCTTAGAAAATACATCGTATTGCCTTCATTGATAATAGCTAAAAATTTCGGCCGTATGTTATTATTTCAATTCCCCGAGTGGTACGAGGATTGGAAGGAGTGGAATAGAGAAATGCATGTTAAATGCACCTATAATGGTGTTCAATTATCAGAAACAGAATTTCCGAAAGACTGGCTAACAGACGGTATTCAAATAAAGATCCTATTTCCTTTCTGTCTGAAACCTTGGCACAGATCTAAGCTACGATTCGATCATAGAGATCGAATGAAAAAGAAAGGAAAAAAAGAAAATTTTGGTTTTTTAACAGTCTGGGGGATGGAAACTGAACTACCTTTTGGTTCTCCCCGAAAACGACCTTCCTTTTTTGACCCCATTTGGAAAGAACTCGAAAAAAAAATTAGAAAAGTGAAAAAGAAATGTTTTCTAGTTCTAAGAGCTTTAGGAGAAAGAAAAAAATGGTTTCTAAGGGTCTTAAAAGAAAAAACAAGATGGATTCTCAAAACAGTTCTATTTATAAAAAGAATAATAAAAGAGTTTGCAAAAGTAAATCCAATTTTCTTATTTGGATTGAGGAAAGTATATGAACCGAATGAAAATAGAAAAGATTCTATAATTAGTAATAAGATTAACCATGAATCGATCATTCGAATTAGATCTGTGGATTGGACAAATTATTCACTGACAGAAAAAAAAATGAAGGATCTGGCTGATAGGACAACCACAATCCGAAATAAAATAGAAAGGATTACAAAAGACAAGAGAAAAATATTTCTAACTCCAAATAGAAAGATTAGTCCTAACGAGACAGGTTGTGATGATAAAAGATCGGAATCACAGAAACATATTTGGCAGATATCAAAAAGAGGAGGCGCCCGATTAATACGTAAATGGCACTATTTTATGAAATCTTTCATTGAAAGAATCTATATGGATATCTTTCTATGTAACATTAATATTCCCAGAATAAATGCACAACTTTTCCTTGAATTTGAATCAACAAAAAAAATTATCGACAAAGACATTTACAATGATGAAAGAAATAAAGAAGGAATTGATGAAACAAATCAAAATGCAATTCACTTTATTTCGACTATAAAAAAGTCTCTTTCTAATATTAGTAATAAGAAATCACAGATTTATTGTGACTTATCTTCCTTGTCCCAAGCATATGTATTTTACAATTTATCACAAATCCAAATTATTAATAAGTATTACTTGAGATCTGTACTTCAATATCGCGGAGCATATCTTTTTCTTAAGGATAGAATAAAGAACCATTTTGGGACACGAGGAATATTGGATGCCAAATCAAGGTCTAAGAAACTTCCGAATTCTGGAATGAATGAATGGAAAAATTGGTTAAGGAGTCATTATCAATACAATTTATCTCAGACTAGATGGTCTAAATTAGTACCGCAAAAATGGCGAAATAGAGTCAATCAACGTCGTATGATTCAAAATAAAGACTCAAAAAAAGATTCATATGAAAAAGAAAAAGACCAATTAATTCATTACGAGAAACAAAATAATTATGTAGTGAACTCATTACCGAGTCAAAAAGAAAAATTTAAAAAACACTACAGATATGATCTTTTATCACATAAATATATTCATTATGAAGACAGGAAGGACTCATATATTTATGGATCGCCATTCCAAGTAAATGGAGACCGAGAGATTCCATATAATTACAACATGCCTAAACCCGAATCATTTTATGTACCCGGGGGTATAGCTATTAATGATTATCTAGGGGAAGGGTCTATTATTGATACGGGGAAAAATCCGGATAGAAAATATTTGGAGTGGAGAATTCTCAATTTTTTTCTTAGAAAGAATATCGATATTGAGATTTGGACCGATATAGATACTGGAACCAACATTAATAAAAATACTAAGACTGGGACTAATGATTATCAAATAATTGATAAGAAAGATCTTTTTTATCTCACGATTCATCAAGAAATCAACCCATCCAATCAAAAAAAAACCTTTTTTTTTGATTGGATGGGAATGAATGAAGAAATGCTACATCGTCCCATATCGAATCTAGAACCCTGGTTCTTCTCAGAATTTGTGCTACTTTATGATGCATATAAGATTAAACCGTGGATCATACCAATCAAATTACTTATTTTCAATTTGAATGGAAATGAAAACGTTAGTGAAAATAAAAACATCAACAGAAATCAAAAAAAGGATCTTCGTCTATCATCTAATCAAAAAGAATATCTTGAATTAGAGAATCGAAATCAAGAAGAAAAAGAACAGCTGGGTCAAGGGAATCTTGGATCAGATCCACGAAACCGACAAAAAGATCTTGAAAAAGATTCCGCGGAATCAGACATTAAAAAACGTAGAAAGAAAAGACAATCCAAGAGCAATAAGGAAGCGGAACTAGATTTCTTCCTGAAAAGGTATTTGCTTTTTCAATTGAGATGGGATGATCCTTTGAATCAAAGAATGATCAATAATATCAAGGTATATTGTCTCCTGCTTAGGCTGATAAATCCAAGGGAAATTGCTATATCCTCTATTCAAAGAGGAGAAATGCGCCTGGATGTAATGCTGATTCAGAAGGATCTAACTCTTACAGAATTGATAAAAAGGGGAATATTGATTATCGAACCGGTTCGTCTGTCTATAAAATGGGATGGACAATGGATTATGTATCAAACCATAAGTATTTCATTGGTCCATAAGAATAAGTACCAAACTAATCGAATATGCCGAGAAAAAAAATATGTTGATGAAGATTATTTCGATAGATCCATTGCACAACATGGAAAGGTACTTGTGAATGGAGATGAAAATAATTATGCTTTGCTTGTTCCTGAAAATATTCCATCTCCTAGACGTCGTAGAGAATTGAGAATTCTAATTTGTTTGAATTCCGAGAATGAGAATGTTGTGAATAGAAATTCAGTATTTTTCAATCGAAACAGCGTAAGGAACTGTGTGCAATTTTTGGATGAGGACAAGCATTTTGATACAGATATAAATAAATTTATCCAATTAAAATTGTTTCTTTGGCCCAATTATCGATTAGAAGATTTAGCTTGTATGAATCGCTACTGGTTTGATACCAATAATGGCAGTCGTTTCAGTATGTCAAGGATACATATGTATCCACGAATCAGAATTAGTTGATGGTGGATTTCCTATATATCTATATCACGTGTCATATCCGGTATATAAAGGTATACAAATGTACACACACGTTGTATTACATTAGATTCTGATACATGATACTGATTCAATGATGTATCATATCAATTGGATCTAGGAATGAATCGGCAGAATTTTCTTAAGTCCCAATCATTCCCTTTTGTGGGTGTAGAAATGTACCATTTCCTTCTATCGAATCCAATTGAAAATTGGATTCGATAGAAAGTAGTCTATGAATAAATCCAGATTATTTTATTGTGTGTACCAGATCTAAATGACTGGCATTATTATTATTCCTGATCGGTAAAATCCATATCTGTGGAAAAGAAAGAAAAAAAAGAGAGAGAGAAGAATTCTTTTTATGGTAAAAAATTCATTCATCTCAGTTATTCCGCAAGAAGAAAAAGAAAAAAACAAAGGGTCTGTTGAATTTCAAGTATTCAGTTTCACCAATAAGATACGGAGACTTACTTCACATTTGGAATTGCACAGAAAAGACTATTTATCTCAGAGAGGTCTGCGGAAAATTCTGGGAAAACGTCAACGTATACTGGCTTATTTGTCAAAGAAAAATAGAGTACGTTATAAAGAATTAATTGGTCAGTTGGATATTCGGGAACCAAAAACTCGTTAATTTGAAAATTCGTTTGAATTATTTGCTTTATTAGATCTTGAATTTTGATGAACCTCGTTTCGTTTTCAGCAATTCATGAAATAATGAATCGGGGAAGAAAACATATGACTGTACCGGATATAAGAAAAGACTTCATGATAGTCAATATGGGTCCTCACCACCCATCAATGCATGGTGTTCTTCGACTCATCGTTACTCTAGATGGTGAAGATGTTATTGATTGTGAACCCGTATTGGGTTATTTACACAGAGGGATGGAAAAAATTGCGGAAAACCGAACAATTATACAGTATCTACCTTACGTAACACGTTGGGATTATTTAGCTACTATGTTCACAGAGGCAATAACGGTAAATGCACCAGAACAATTGGGAAATATTCAAGTACCTAAAAGAGCCAGCTATATCAGAGTCATTATGCTGGAGTTGAGTCGTATAGCTTCTCATTTGTTATGGCTTGGGCCTTTTATGGCGGATATCGGTGCACAGACTCCTTTCTTCTATATTTTCAGAGAGAGGGAATTGCTATATGATCTATTCGAAGCTGCCACAGGTATGCGAATGATGCATAATTATTTCCGTATCGGGGGAGTAGCTGCTGATCTACCTCATGGCTGGATAGATAAATGTTTTGATTTCTGCGATTATTCTTTAACAGGAGTTGTTGAATATCAAAAGCTTATTACGCGGAATCCCATTTTTTTGGAACGAGTTGAAGGAGTGGGCATTATTGGTGGAGAGGAAGCAATAAATTGGGGTTTATCAGGACCAATGCTACGAGCTTCCGGAATGCAATGGGATCTTCGTAAAGTTGATCATTATGAGTGTTACGATGAATTCGATTGGGAAGTCCAATGGCAAAAAGAAGGAGACTCATTAGCTCGTTATTTAGTACGAATCAGTGAAATGGCG